ATTTCTCCAAGCAAAGCTCTTCGCATCGCAATGCCTATTGTGTCGGCTTGGCCTTTCATAAGTGGAGACAGAATAAAGCGTCCATAAAAAAGACACTTACTATCTGTTCTTGATTCAACACACTTCCACTGTAGTGTCCGAGTAGAGACTTTCACTTTCTCTCGAACCATAGTAATATTATTTTATTTGATCAGCTCATTGAATCATTTATTTCTCTTGAAATCTCTTTAGTGTTTATTTCTACACACGTCTTTTTTTAGGGGGTCTACAGCCATTATGTGGCATAGGGGTTACATCCCGTACGAAACTTAATAGTATACCACTTCTACGAATAGCTCGTAATGCTGCATCTCTTCCGAGACCAGGACCCTTTATCATAACTTCCGCTCGTTGCATACCTTGGTCTACTAATGCTCGAATAGCATTTCCCGCTGCGGTTTGAGCAGCAAAAGGAGTCCCTCTTCTTGTACCCTTGAATCCACAAGTACCGGCGGAGGACCAAGAAATTACCCGACCTCGTACATCTGTAACAGTAACAATGGTATTGTTGAAACTTGCTTGAACATGAATAACCCCTTTTGGTATTCTACGTGCACTTTTCCGTGCACTACTGCGCCCATTCCTACGTGAACCAACTTTTGGTATAGGTTTTGCCATATTTTATCATTTCATAAAGATAAGTCAGAGATATATGGATATATCCATTTCATGTCAAAAAAGATCTTCTATTTTTATTTGTTCATCGCTTTCTTTTCTTTAAGATTAGTTTCTTTTCTTTAAGATTAGTTTCTTTTCTTTAAGGAGTTCTTTTTAGAATAGAAAGTTAGAATAGAAAGATTATCCTTGTCTTTGTTTATGTCTCGGGTTGGAACAAATTACGATAATTCGTCCCCTCCTACGGATTAGTCGACATTTTTCACAAATTTTACGAACGGAAGCCCTTATTTTCATAGTTGTTATTCCTTAAATTTTTCCGAATCCACTTATTGGAAGAAAATAAGTTTCTTGAAATTTTTGAACCTTGAATTGGATACCCCCTGAAAGGAATCTTGAAGTTGAAAAAACTACCTAATCGTTCGAATCCTTGTTGCGGAGTCTATAAATTATACGCCCCCTGGTTGAATCATAAGCGCTTACTTCACTTTTGTTGGCTCTATCCCACGCTGGTATACGTATAAAACTCGATCGGATCCTTCCTGTTCCTGAAACATAACCTAGAATCAGATCTTCATTATCTAAAGGAATCTGGAGTGTACGTGATTCACTAATTAAACCTCTATGAATCTATTTTTGTTCTTTTATTCCAGGTAAAACTTCTTTGACGTATCAACTACCGTAGGGCAGAAGGAGTTCTATTAGACAACCCGTGCTTTTTTTCTTTTTTTTTCACAAATGGAAAATTTCGGATACAATTCGGATATCAGACAGATTACCATATATAACACAAAATTTCTCCTCCGATTCCTTCTAGTCGAGCCTCCCGGTCTGTCATTATACCCCGAGAAGTAGAAAGAATTACAATCCCCATCCCGCCTAAAATTCTAGGAATTTGTTGATAGTTAGAATAGATTCGTAGACCGGGTCGACTGATCCGTCGTAAATTTAAAATAGTTCTATAGGGTCCTTTCCTATTCCTTCTATGTCGTAGGGTTAAAACCAAAAAATATTTGTTGCTTTCCCGATGTTTCCTTACGTTATCGATAAAACCTTCTCGTAAAAGTATTTTAACAATGTTTTCAGTGATGTTAGTAGATCCTATTCGAACCGTTCCTTTTCTATTCATGTCAGCATTTCGTATAGAGGTTATTATGTCAGCAATAGTGTCTTTACCCATGGTAAACTAAAATTATTGTTGCTCCCGAATTTTGATATAACCAACATGTTCTTTTTTTTTTACTTAGTAAAGGTATATACGTGAGACACAATCTACTAATTAATCTATGCCATTTAAATACTCTAATTTAAATACTATAACTATATTGAGGTCTCGTCTTATAATACCTCAGGAGCTAATGAAACTATTTTAGTGAAATTTAACTGTCTCAATTCCCGAGCGATCGCACCAAAAATTCGAGTTCCTTTTGGATTTCCTTCTTGATCAATGACAACTGCAGCATTGTCATCATATCGTATTATCATACCGTTGTCGCGTTTGAGTTCTTTACAAGTACGTACAATTACAGCTCTGATCACTTCTGATCTTTCTAGAGGTGTATTTGGTACTGCTTCCTTGATCACAGCAACAATAACGTCACCAATATGAGCATATCGGCGATTACTAGCTCCTATGACTCGAATACACATTAATTCTCGGGCCCCGCTGTTATCTGCTACATTCAAATGGGTCTGAGGTTGAATCATTTTTTTAATCTCTTCTTTCAATGTAACAAAGGACGAAGAAAAAAAGAAATATTGTTTGTCAAAAAAAGAGGAAACCCGCAATTTTTTTTTTAGTCCCAAGACTTCTTTCCTTTGGTTCTATATTCCTATCCTGAAATAATGAATTGAGTTTTTATAGGCATTTTGGACGCCGCTATTGAAATAGCCTTTCTTGCTATATTTTCGGCTACTCCGCTCATTTCATAAAGTATTCTGCCCGGTTTAACGACAGCTACCCAATACTCGGGAGATCCTTTCCCCGAACCCATACGTGTTTCTGTAGGTCTTACCGTAACTGGTTTGTCTGGAAATATACGTACCCATATTTTTCCACCACGGCGTACATTTCGTGTCATTGCGCGGCGCCCCGCTTCTATTTGTCTAGAAGTAATCCAAGCGGGTTCAAGTGCTTGAAGAGCATATCTACCGAAACAAATGCGATTACCTCGATAAGATATTCCTTTCATTCTTCCTCTATGTTGTTTACGAAATCTGGTTCTTTTTGGGTTATAGTTGATGGTTGTTTATCAATTCCATCTCTACTACAGAACTGGACATGAGAGTTTCTTCTCATCCAGCTCCTCGCGAACAAAAAAAAATGACTAAAAAATATTTTCTTTTTTTCTTAAGATATACAGGTATTAAATGAATAATAGATTGAATCCTGGGATTCTTTGCTTTGAGATTTTATCTGATCTATTAGAAATTTGTATATCTTGTTTGGATATATATTGGATATATATATAAGTAATTAAACATGGATTCTATTTATAGATAATGTCTGATCTTGTTTTTGTTATAATGTTAGAACGAATCTTTATTTTGTTTTGTCTTTTTTTATCATATTCATATCGGATCGACAAAAATTTAACAATAAAAAAAAAATGAAAATAAAATTTTCGCGGGCGAATATTTACTCTTTCAATATCTATTTCAGTTGTCGGGTTAACTCATGACCTCTCAGAATCAGAATAAAAAGAAATGAAGTGGTCTCTGGTTTGTTCCGCCATCCTACCCGATAAATCATTAGGATTCATTTTCAATAGAATCCTCTGCATTCACGGGTTCCGTCGTCCCCATCGCTTCTCGATTAATGCTTAGGTCTGAATTCTCCAATGGAGCCTTAATTTAATATTTAATTTAATAAAAATCAAATAAAATTTGTTAATTTGTTCTTTAGTCAACCTTCTCAGTCTTTATTGACTTAAGGCTCTTGATTTTTTCTTCGATGAACAGATATTCATCTAATTATTGATGAATCCCTATGGATGCTCTATTACATTGCTCTTTATGAGATGCTTCATAGACCTTACATATTGGAATCATATATCATTTCATTGCTATTTCTTTTTCTCTCTTTCTCTCATCCTTCTATTTATCCGCATACTTTTTTATTTTGCTTCACAATTTAGATAGATTACAAATCAGATTGGTTTTTTTCTTTTACTTAATGCAAAAAAAGATTTCAGTTGCTATAATGATATGACCAATATATCATATCTTGACTGATTCTTTGGATCCAGATAATCCGAAGCGATGAGTTGGTTATTAGTGCTATAGTTATTAGCTTATACTGTGGTCCGCCCATTTCTTTTTTTGAATCCTAAGCCTAAAAAACCCAACGAGTCGCACACTAAGCATAGCAATTATATTAAATGATCAATCAAATTTTTATTTAACCTTATAGAATTTAGAACTGCTCATTTTTTTATGTTCAATCAAAAAATGAAAGAATTTGTCATTTTTTGTTCTATCGAAGAATAGAACGTAAAGACAAGTAGAGTCTTATTCTTATTATTCTTCATCTATAAATATCCAAATTTTGATTCCTAATACCCCATAGATAGTTCGAACTCTATAGGAGCAATACTCAATTTTCGCTCCAATGGTTTGTAGAGGAACCCTACCTTCTCGGATCCATTCGACACGCGCGATTTCTTTTCCGTCGATACGCCCTGCAATTTGTATTTGAATTCCTTTTGTATCCGCTTGTTCAGTTAATTCAATAGCCTTTTTCATTGCTTTTCGAAATGAAACTCGATTCTTTAATTGTCCGGCTATAAATTCGGCAAGAATATTAGGGTGCCCGTAAGGATTTGCAATTCTTGTAATAGCAATGTTGAGTTTTCGGTTCATACAATTTAGTTCTTTTTGCACATTCATCTGTAGTTCTTCGAGTTTTCGTGGCCTATCTTCAATTAATAATTTAGGAAATCCCATATAGATTATGACCTGAATTAGATCAATTCTTTTTTGAATCTCTATACGTGCAATTCCCTCGACACCGGAAGATATTCTCATATTTTTTTGTACATAATTCTTGATACAGTCTCTTATTTTTTTATCTTCTTGTAGACCCTCGGAATAATTTTTAGGTTGGGCAAACCAAATAGAATGATGACTTTGGGTTGTACCAAGTCTGAAACCAAGTGGATTTATTTTTTGTCCCATAATCCTCCACTACTATATGTATTAGGATATGTCATATTTGTGTTCTTATTTATCCCTTTTATCCCTCTGGGTTTTTTTGAGCACAGCATATATCTGGAAATTGGTTCATATTCAATATCTTTCAATACGATAGTTATATGACAAGTGGGCCTTTTTATCAGATAACTCCG